AAAGTGAATTTTCCCTAGATAACATCTATTCAATTCCATTTTTGATCTATATTTCGCAAATATATAGATTATGCTAAAGATTCAAAGTTCTGTTTCATCTTCTTTACGATTTAGAAAAAAAAGATAAAAATGAATCTAAATCTAATGTATTTCCAATTGATTCTTTGGTAAATCAATTGGAAAATGCTTTTTTTTTTCTAAAATGCCCAATATATGTGTTACATCTTCTATGCGAAAATGTTCTATTTTCATAAGGTCTTCTTGACTGTTTTTAAAAAGGTCCGATAATGTATGTATATTGGACTTTTTGAGGCAATTATAGATCTTAGGAGGCAATTCTAATTGGTCAATATAAATATATTTGAATGCTATTTCTTTTTTATTTTTCTTTAGTTTAAACAATCTATCATGAAAAGTAAAAAGGGGTAAAGTAATCTTGTGTTGATTTTTTTCTAAATGTAAGTTTTCTTCTTCTGCATATAGAAACGGAATAAATAAATCAATCAAATTACGAGAGGCTTCATGAAGTGCTTCTTTGGGAGTTAAACTTCCGTTTGTCCAGATTTCGAGAAAAAGTATTTCTTGCTTTTCATTTCCATTTCCGTAAGAATGAACACTATGATTCACATTTCGAACAGGCATGAATACAGCATCTATGGGATAACTTCCGTCTTGAAAATCTTTTGGCAGTTTTATACGATTCCGATAACCGCGATTCCTCTCGATTTGTAATTTAATACACAAATCAATTGGTTCTCTTAGGCTAGCGATATACTGTGTATTATCAACGATTTCTACAGAAGGTGGTAAGATGATGTCTTGAGCAGTTACATACCTGGGGCCCTTGACACAAATAGACGCATCGCAAGTTCCATACAACGCACTTCTCAATACAATTTCTTTCAAATTCATTAAAATTTCATGGACTGATTCTTGAATACCCGTTATAGTAGAAAATTCGTGTGGTATTTTCGCGGATTTTGCACGTGTGATACATGTTCCGTCTATTTCGCTAAGCAACGCTCTTCGCATCGCAATGCCTATTGTGTCAGCTTGACCTTTCATAAGTGGAGATAGAATAAAGCGTCCATAATAAAGCCGCTTACTGTCGGCTCTTGATTCAACACACTTCCACTGTAATGTCCGAGTGGATATGGTTACTTTCTCTCGAAGCATAATAATATTATTTTTTTTGATTAAATCATTGAATTATTTATTTCTCTTGGAATTTCGTTAATATTTATTCTTACACGCGTCTTTTTTTAGGGGGCCTACAACCATTATGCGGCATAGGAGTTACATCCCGTACGAAACTTAATAATATACCACTTCTACGAATAGCTCTTAATGCCGCATCTCTTCCGAGACCAGGACCCTTTATCATGACTTCTGCTCGTTGCATACCTTGATCCACTACTGTACGAATAGCATTTCCCGCTGCGGTTTGAGCAGCAAACGGTGTCCCTCTTCGTGTGCCCTTGAATCCACAAGTACCGGCGGAGGACCAAGAGATTACCCGACCCCGTACATCCGTAACGGTCACAATAGTATTGTTGAAACTTGCTTGGACATGAATAACTCCTTTTGGTATTTTACGTGCATTTTTACGCGACCCAATACGTCCATTCTTACGTGAACCAATTCTTGGTAAAAATTTTGCCATATTTTTTTATCATCTCAAAAACTAAGTCGAAGATCTATGGATATATCCATTTCATGCCAAACTGGATCCTTTATTTTATTTTTTATTTGTACATCGGATTTTTTAGAGAGTTTCTGTTTAGAAAACTTATCCTTGCCTTTGTTTATGTCTCGGGTTGGAGCAAATTACTATAATTCGTCCCCGTCGACGTATCAGTCGACATTTTTCACAAATTTTACGAACGGAGGCCCTTATTTTCATACTTTTCATTCCTTAATTTTGAATATACATATTTTTGAAGAAACTAAATTTCATTAAATTTTGAAATCTGGAATTGTATCCCTCGAAAATGAAGTTGAAAAAACTACCAAATCATTCGAATTTTTGTTGCGGAGTTTATAAATGGGATGTCCTCTCGTCAAATTAGAACGATTTATATTTGACTCTATCGTGTGGTATATGTATAAAACAAAACTACGTTGGGTTTTTGCTGGGATATAACCTATAACCTAAAACCCAATCCTCATTATCTAACCAACCAAACCCTGTAACATACCATCGGATATCAGAAGGATTACCATATATAACACAAAACTTCTCCACCAACTCTTTCTAGTCGAGCCTCCCGGTCTGTCATTATACCCCGAGAAGTAGAAAGAATTACAATCCCCATTCCGCCTAAAATTCTAGGAATTTTTTGATAGTTAGAATAGATTCGTAACCCAGGTCGGCTGATCCGTTTTAAATTTAGACTAGTTTTATATAATACTTTTCTATTCCTTCTATGTCGTAGGGTTAAAACAAAAAAAGTTTTGTTGTCTTCCCGGTGTTTCCTCACATTTTCAATAAAACCTTCTTGTAAAAGTATTTTAATAATGTTTTCGCTGATGTTAGTAGATGCTATTTGAACGGTTCCCTTTCTATTCATGTCAGCATTTCGTATGGAGGTTATTATGTCAGCAATAGTGTCTTTACCCATGATAAACTCAATTTTTATTGCCCCCGAATTTTGTATAATCAACATACTTTATTTTTTTCTTTTATTAAAAAATTTTATTAAATAAAGAAAGGTATATGCACGAAACAAAATTGACTAATTTATTTTAATTTAATCAATTTCATTCAATTCAAATATTATAACTATATGATGTTTCTAGTTTATATCTTAGAATCTCATCTTATATCTTATAATATCTTATAATTACTGTTCTTAAATAATGCTTTATTTTATAAAACTTCAGGTGCTAATGAAACTATTTTAGTAAAATTTAATTGTCTCAATTCTCGGGTGATTGCGCCAAAAATTCTAGTTCCCTTTGGATTTCCGTCTTGATCAATCACAACTGCAGCATTGTCATCATATCGTATTATCATACCGTTGTCACGTTTGAGTTCTTTACAAGTACGTACAATTACCGCTCTGATCACTTCGGATTTTTCTAAAGGGGAGTTCGGTACTGCTTCCTTTATTACAGCAACAATAACATCGCCGATACGCCCGTATCGGCGATTATTAGTTCCTATGATTCGAATACACATCAATTCTCGGGCTCCGCTGTTATCTGCTACACTCAAATGGGTCTGAGATTGGATCATAGCCTTTTTTGAATCTGTTATTTCAATGCAAAAGGAAAAAAGAAATATTGTTTGTTCAAAAAAAAATAAACTTGTGATTTTTTTCATCTCAACGGCCCGGCCCTTTTTCCTTTGGTTCTATATTCCTAATCGCTATCCCGAAATAATGAATTGAGTTCGTATAGGCATTTTTGAACCCGCTATTTCAATAGCTTTTCTGGCTATATTTTCTGCTACTCCACCGAGTTCATAAAGTATTCTACCGGGTTTAACTACAGCTACCCAATATTCGGGAGCTCCTTTTCCCGAACCCATACGCGTTTCTGTAGGTCTTACAGTAACGGGTTTGTCGGGAAATATACGTACCCATATTTTTCCACCGCGGCGTACATTTCGTGTCATGGCCCGACGTCCCGCTTCTATTTGTCTAGACGTAATCCAAGCGGGTTCAAGTGCCTGAAGAGCATATCGACCAAAACAAATACGATTACCCCGATAAGAAATTCCTTTCATTCTTCCTCTATGTTGTTTGCGGAATCTGGTTCTTTTGGGGTTATAGTTGATGTTTGTTTCGCAATTTCATCTCTACTACAGAACCGGACATGAGAATTTCTTCTCATCTAGCTCCTCGCGAATGAAATGATTATGATTAAAAAAAATCTACATGTCGTTGATAAATAATATACTGAATCAAATACAAATAATATTATACTATACTGAATCTTAGAATTCCTTTCTCATCGATTTTTTTTAATCTATTTATATTTATTATAAGTTTATAATTATAAAAATAAAAAAATAAATTTGTATCTCTTTTTTTATATACTTTATATATAGAACTATACTCTTTATTTTTCTATATATATTAGATATCGAAGATTTATAGATTTAGAATTTTAGATTTAGAGATAATTATTTCTATTTATAGATTTGTAGATAATGTCCTGAACATAAAAACCTTCGCGGGCGAATATTTACTCTTGCAATTGTAATATTGACTTCATTTGTAGGATTAACCCATAAATAACTTCTCAGAATAAATGGAGTGTCTTTTGGTTCCTTTCGCCATCCCGCCCAATAAATCATTAAAATTCGTTTTCAATAGAATCCTATGTATTTACAGGTTCCGTCGTTCCCATTGCTTCTTGTTAATGGTTAGGTCTTAATTATACAATGGAGCCATTTGTTCGTTTTGTTCTTGAGTCAATTTTTTTAGTCTTTATTGGCTCGAGGCTCTTTATTTTTTTGGTCTATAAACGCATTCAGTTAATTATATTATAGATCTATCCTATACCGGTCTTAATGCTTTATTACATTGGCTTTTATGAGATGATTCATAAACCTTACATATTGAAGTTATAGATCATATATCATTGATCTCTTTCTTTCTCTCATCTTTTCATTTATCTGCATAATTTTTTATTTTGCTTTACAATTCATAATCAGATTGGTTTTTTTTGCAAAACATATTTCAATTGTTACAATGAAATGACTAATATAGCCTATTTTGACTGCCTTTTTGGATTCAGATCCAGATAATACGAAGCAATGGATTGGTTATTAGTTCTATACTTATGAGTTCATAGTATGGATCAGTCTATTTTTTTGTAATCCTGACCCTAAAAAAACCAACGAGTCACACACTAAGCATAGCAATTATATTAAATAATCAATCGAATTTTTGATTTTATCCAACCCTATAGAATTACTCTTTTTTTTTATTGGTAAAAAAAAAGAATGAAAGACTTTGTCATTTTTTTTATCGATACAACCAACTCGACTG